TGGTTTTAAGATACTATAACAATCAATCGAAGGGATGGATCCAACCCAAACAAAAAAAAATCTTTATTTTAGAAAAGGAATTAAGGAAAACGGGATTCAGATTCAAAATACAAGTACAATAAATAAGAAGGCAAAAGGAAAATTTTTTCAGAGATTTGGATTTGGTATCGTTTTGGCGGCATGGCCGAGCGGTAAGGCGGGGGACTGCAAATCCTTTTTCCCCAGTTCAAATCCGGGTGTCGCCTAATCACCAAAAGAATCGACATACCTTCTTCTGTTTTGCTGATATAATTTGGAAAATTTTTTCCAGCGGAAGCAAACGGAGGAAACTGATATGATAAATCGTGATAGTCCTGCCATTAGCAATGGAGTGTCTACGGGCCGGGTTTTGAATTAGATTGGATAGCAGGACGGAAATAGAATTCCATTTTTAGTTGCGGAAAGGCCAGAAGATACTTTAGTATACATATTCATCAAAGTCTTTGAGTACTCCGGCATTCAATCAATATTAATTCGATTGAATGGGTAATTGGCTTTTACTTAGATACTTTTATTCTTTTTTTGTTAACCTCTAGTCAAGAACATAATAGGACGTCCTCCGATTGTTTTCATAGAGACAATTAAGGAGACGGTAAGGATTAGATCAAAAAAAAATGGGAAAGAAATAGGGTATGGGCTAGGTAGTGATCCACTTTTCTTCTATAAGTTTTTACTTAACTTAATGAAGGGCAACAAAAGAAAGAATAGATTTTTATTATTTTATTTCTACATATTAGTATCATTTCTTTTATACTTCCAAGGGGGTCTCCGCATATTTTGCTTGTGCTTAACCTTTTCTGATTATACTAGAAATCTTATAAGACCCTCTTAGAAGTTATAATTGGATTTATTGGATTGTTTCATCAACGATGTTAGGTCAGAATTACTTTTTGACTCTGCGTCAGTGATTCCACTATTATTTATTAATGAACAATAATTCAATAATTCCTTCATAGAGATAGGGGACATAATTCACATGGATATAGTAAATCTCGCTTGGGCTGCTTTAATGGTAGTCTTTACATTTTCCCTTTCACTCGTAGTATGGGGAAGAAGTGGACTCTAGAAATACTACTAATTGAGTTTAGGAATTAAACTGTATCAATTTTTTTTATAAATCTTTCAGTTCCGAAAAGCTTTTTTTAGTTGAAATTTCACTATTTCAACACTATTTCAATTTAAAATTTAATTTTTAAATTGAAATAGAAATAAAAAATATCTGTATTTCAAAATTTTCTTGGGTTTTAGTGTAGTAATGTAGTTTATGAATAATATATATGAAGAATACTCTTTCAATCAAACAAATATTTTAATTATTTCCGTGTTCGTATTTCGAAAGTAAAAATAATACAAAGTAAAAGAAATACAAATGGTAGTCAATTTATTCCAACTGAATTCTTGATCAATTTTCTATTTCGATGAACCGACTCTTACCAAAATTAGATATGGACCGTGAGGAAGAGCTGAACTTTTTTTATTTTACTTTTTTGTTTCCCCTTTTATTATTCAAAGAGAAAATAGTTCTGTTATTACATTACGTAGATACACATTTTCTATCGGAAACAACACAGACATAGTAGTTGTCTAACGAGATACTACACAGACTAAAATATTGTCTTGGGCGAGTCACATATTGCGCACTTCCTGTTTGTTTTAATATTTGGGAAATTTTTTTTATGTTGTGTTTGTTTTATTGAACTCACTGTTCAAACGTTAAAAATTGACGAGGTTTACTAACCCTTTCCCCCTTTTTTTCGAAATCCGAAGAAGTTTCCATGGATCATCTGTCAACTGATCGATCAATGACTTCTTCGTCGGAATGCTAATAAAAAGATTACTTTATTTTCTTTTATTATACCCATCGAAGAGGCCTTTGATTCTTTTGATCGGGATTCATATTGAAAATAATCAGCAATCCGGGAATTAGAATCGTACGAGTCGCTTTTCGATCATTTCTAATTAATTGAAATCAACACAAATTAAATACAAGACAGATGTATAAAGCAAAGAAATAGAATTGGGGGGGGGCACTATATACATTATATATATAATATGTAATTGATATCCATATATATACACCGATATATAGGAATATGACGATACTATTGTAGATTGATCTCTATTAAATTAACTTGGATTACAATACACCTTTATACACTACAATAACAGTTATAATATGGATAGTATGGTAGAAAGATTCAGATATTTCTTTCTACCATACTATCGTATCTCATAGAATACGGCTAATTCGAGTCTGCCCATTTCATTTAAGACGCGAAATTTGAATCCCTTTCTTCTCTTCAATTATTGATAAGAACTAAAAAGTCAAGTTTAATTCAAATTAATCACCTTGGCTGACTGTTTTTACGTATATTATAAGTAAAAAAGCGGTAGGAACTAGAATAAACAGTGCAGTAGCAATAAATGCGAGAATATTTACTTCCATAATCTCATTGTTTCATTTTTCTTTAATTCGCAATAACTCGGGAGTTAATCCCATAGAGATAATAAATCTTTCGCTTGTAAATTCAATGGGATGAATTACATCTCGATGATATCGAATCGGATCAATATCATGAATAACAATATCTGCACTATCAAATCAACTCATCGTCAAGAATTGAATAGTATAACATAGGAAGATCTTTTATCCATACCGAACTCAAAATTTTATTCCTGATCCAACCAAGACTTCCTTTATTTTTTTTTTATTTATCATTCTTTTCCATTCTTTCTTTTCTATAACCTACCGCCCTCTTTGTACAACCATCTGATAAAGTATCATCGAACCCTTACCATTGATTCTAAACTAATCCCAACAAACAATAGAAGCTAAATAAAGAGTTAAGTTCTAAACTCCCTTTTTTACTGATCTAATCTTCTTGTAAAACAAAAGAAGGATGACGAGTACAAGTTTCGTTATAAAAAAATCGAATATTCCATCAAATGCACTATTTTTTTATCTAATAATTTGAAAAGTTTGTTCTTTCAAGGAAACCCCTTAATAAAAAAATGGCATCCCCTCCCTAATAAAAAAGGGATCCCTGGAAATATTCTATTACAATAACTATATTAAAGTTATTTTATATCGTACAAATTCCATTTATATATGTACTTCCGGGAAACGTACAGTACTCTACTGTATTCGACAGATCGGGAGTAATCGAAAAAGCCATACCCAGTACAGTATGGTATGGTATCTCTTGGAATCCGGAATCTGATGCTACCAATAATTGTACAAATCCACATATGTCTATCTCCCATCAATCGAATTAGTACTAGTCAAAGAAATGGAAATTCCCCCATTGATGATAAATGTGAAAAAAAGAAAAAAAGAAGAGAGATTGCCCTTGGGAATGAAATTCTACTTAACTTTCCCCAAAAATCTTTCACAAAAAATAGAGAGCGGAATTTATATATTTTTTTATTGGATCCGTCGGGACTGACGGGGCTCGAACCCGCAGCTTCCGCCTTGACAGGGCGGTGCTCTGACCAATTGAACTACAATCCCAAGTAAATACCATAATAAAATAAAGTATTATGTATACATATTTTTATGATTTTATTCTAACCCTTTCCATTTTGAATTTAGATTAAAATTGGCGTGTTGTAACAGAGCCGTGAGTGATATATTGATACCCATATGGGTATGCGCTTTAGTGAGAACAACCTGGATTACTAGTAATCCTTTTGTTATTGCCAAATAAATTGGATAATTACTTTTTCAATGAAAAGGGTTTTTTTATTTCCCCTTTTCTTTAGATTTTACTTTAATACTTACAGATCCTGATATGAATCTAAATCATTATCAAGATCCTAATTTGTTGGAAAAATAGAGTAAATAAATAGTGGTATAGATATACCAGAGAAAAAAATTTCTCTTCCGTATTGGGGGATCGGGCATTTCTGGAGAGCACCAAATGGGTTATATGATACCATTTCCTGGTAGATCGGCGAATTTTTGGGCCGAGCTGGATTTGAACCAGCGTAGACATATTGCCAACGAATTTACAGTCCGTCCCCATTAACCGCTCGGGCATCGACCCCAGAAGAAAAAATTCCAGGCTTATTGATAATCCATGATCAACTTCCTTTCGTAGTACCCTACCCCCAGGGGAAGTCGAATCCCCGCTGCCTCCTTGAAAGAGAGATGTCCTGAACCACTAGACGATGGGGGCATACCATACTTGCACGACCGCCATCATACTATGCTCATAGTATGAATAGTTTTTTTAAATTGTCAATATAATGGAATGGTATGACTCGATACGGAGGATCTTTCCATCTTTCACGATTCTATAAGCATTTTTTTCCGCCAATAATTTAGTTCATAATTTAGTTCAGAGGCTACGCCAAATTTCTTTATCAATCATTCAATGAAATATGTTGGATCTATGTTAAACTAGTGGGTATATGTATCAATCAAATAAATTTCGTTATGATGTCAATTAGGATTGGAAACAATTCATTGTATTGCTATTTCTCAAATCCAATATCAATAAACCTTTTTATTTTACCTATATTCACTAGTATATCCTCCCCTATAATTTACTGGATAAGTCAAATTTCAAATTTCTGAATGAACCGCTATGCATATAAGATATATTTATGTATTATATGTACATATATTATAATAAGTATATATACTAAACTCATAGTGGCTAGTGACTTTATTCAGGAATTGAATCAAACAAGCCCTTTTAACTCAGTGGTAGAGTAACGCCATGGTAAGGCGTAAGTCATCGGTTCAAATCCGATAAGGGGCTTTGATTTTTTCATAAATCAAAAAACTCCGGCGGTAGTATTCCTATTTGAAGTACGAATAAAATTATTGTTGATATTTGTAATAAAAAAGTAACAAATTGTATAATTTAATATCATTATATAAATTATAACATAGTAATAACATACTAATGAATTAGAGTCTAGGTATAGTTATAAATTTGCTAATCTTATTATAA